TTACTTATGGTAAAATCCCATACCTTTTTTTGAATGTAATGAGCCTATCCTCTATTCTCTCTTCATATTCCAAAAAAATGTCGAAACTAATAACTAATCCAAAACAAAAATAGTCGGAGGACTCTTCTGACTAAACAAAAATATGTAATTGTCAACAAAGTTGTTTCTTTTTTTTTTCAAATCCAAAAAGTGTTTCTTTCTTTATACACAATACATAGGTCGTCGATTCAGCATTGGATTGGATAAAAAAGGGATTTCATCCCCCCTTTTCTAATTTTAGATTCTAATAGGGTGGTTTCAAAAAATTTTATCCATATGAGTGTTCTATATAGATAAACTATTCATTTTGAAAACATCTCTATATTACTATAGTGGTAGAAAGAGTACCATGCTGTGTCTGAACTTCAAACGATTTAGCTTTAACCATATTTAATGGTCCCACATTATTATTGGTTGATAGAGAATCAAAGTATATTTACCAACGAATCGCGAAATGCTATGGTTCTTACATATGATTTATTAGTTAATTCAGAAGTCATTCGTGAGATCATGTACCTTTCTTTCCTAGTTATAACGGAAAAAGTACAGCTGGTTGGATCCAGCCTATTCTTGAAATAAACAACTCGCACACACTCCCTTTCCAAAAAAAACCAATACCCCAAGCACTACACTTAGATTTATTAGATTTGTTGCTAAAATATCGGTATTAAACCCGAAACTCCCGGCGGACGGCCAGTGGCTCAAAGAAACGAAAGAATCGGTTACATTTTTCATATGATCTCCTCTTATAGATAGACTAAAAAAAAAGGACGGGGCGAGGTTATACAAAAGTTATACAAAAAGAACTCAGTTCTTTTTTTTTTTTTTAGAAATTTTCCTATTTTTAAATCGAGTCAAAAAAGATTCGATTTAAAAATGGTCAATTACCCTTTTGTTGGAATCCTTCCTAAACCTAAAAGGGCGTCTTTGGACTGCGTTACGAAGGGGAAGGGTGAAAGCGAGTTGGTATGCTAATTCCTTATCTCTCAACGAATAAGAAATTTTAGGAATGAAATCTTCATATAATTAGAAAAAGCCAATGACAAGTCCAAGGCAATAAAATATGAAAAATAAATATTTTTCATATTTATAAGATTAAACAAAAGGATTCGCAAATAAAAGTGCTAATGCTACAACCAAGCCATAAATTGTTAAAGCTTCCATAAAAGCTAGACTAAGCAATAAAGTACCTCGTATTTTTCCCTCCGCCTCGGGCTGTCTCGCAATACCTTCTACAGCTTGGCCCGCAGCAGTACCTTGACCAACTCCAGGTCCAATAGAAGCAAGTCCTACAGCCAATCCAGCGGCAATAACGGAAGCGGCAGAAATCAGTGGATTCATGATAAGTTCCTCATACCAAAAAAATAAATGGTTAATGATACAATCAGCCGATGAATTAGAACTTAATTATTCTATCGTTACGATGCGTCCAGTTGAAAGTTGAAGTAAAATAAAATAGTTACTTCAAGATCTCTTTTTTAATTCCTATCGACAGAGGATTTCTTTGTAAATACCTACAACTTTACTTTCGTTCATCCATTTCTTTGTTCCGAACCATTCTTTGAATTCTTCGATATTTTTATTGATTTCATTTCATCTGTTTATTCATTCAACTCACAGTCACAGATGAGACGCAAGAACTCCTATTGCAATCCCCATCTAAATTTACAGTAGGGCAATTTAAATATATCTTTAGTTCATATCTAACTAGTCAATATTTAATATCACATATACATTACATGTCTTTCTTCCATAACGTAAACCAACTCTTCATTCATCTTACTTAGAGTTAGATTCACTCGGATTCAAGATATAGTGCATCAAAATAAAGTTGACTTTATAGTATAGTGATTCAATTACATATACCTAGTTCAACTGCCCTCTCCGATCCGAACCAACCTATTTTTTCTGAATACCCCTTTTTGTAAGTTCTTCTCTACCTTACTTCTTTAATTTATCATTATCCCGCACGGATAGAATCTAAATCGACAAATTGATTTAACCGAATTTTTGGATAAAAATATCATTATTTGATTGATCTGAGTTCATGTAATTTATTATTTATGAAACTTTATGAAAATTTCATTTTGGTCAATCGACGAAGAAAGTGAACTGAAAGGGGAATTCTTCTATAACTATATAAAATCCCCCTTATTTTTTATTTAAATACCATTAACATGCCGTAAACCGCAAGAATTCTTATTCAAATTATCTGAATATGAAATATTCGGGTTGGTTGACCAATATAAAACGAATATTTATTCAGGACAAGTATGATATAAGTATACCCACCATAAACCATAAATTTTAGGAAAAAGATCTTTTCGATCTCTTTCCTTTTTGATTTTACAACTCTCTAACCATAATCTTTTTTGCTATTACTCTAGATTGTATATAGTGAGTTGTATATTTATGTTTACTAATTCTATTTTGGGGGATCGAGCATACGTTTCCTTGGACT